AAATATAGTAATTAATATAATTAATATGACTTTACTTTTACTTAATAATCTTAGCCATTGCATCGATATGCTTTGCTTACTCTGACTAGAAAATGAACTATTCAAAAATCAAAAAAAAAATTGCATTTGTCAAGTTTGTCATTTAATGACTATTCATTTATTGTATATTGTATTTTAATGTAAATTGGAGGCCATACGCTCTATGGAAAAATCTGGGTTCAATTTTAGATTTTCAAAGGGAGGATTTGAATACATGGGGGAGCTAAGTAAAGCAACAGATCGTTTTGCTTCTTTTGAGATTCACAATGATTTGAGTGACCTAGATTTTGGTTTTTATAGTTATTGTAGTTCTAGTTATCGGTATAATGGGTCTAAAAGTGACAACGATCCGCACTATGATCCGGATATTAAGGATACTAAATATAATTTTAATAATAACATTAATAGTTGCATTAACTCTTATTTTCGTTCTCGCCTCGGTATTGAGAGTAACTTTTTAGGCGATAGTAATAATTCCAGGGATGGCGAGAGTAATAATTCCAGGGATGGCGAGAGTAATAATTCTAGCGATGGCGATAGTAATAATTCTAGCGATGGCGAGAGTAATAATTCCGGATATGGAATATATGGAGATATTGGTAAACTATGGGTTATATGCGACAATTGTTATACTTCACTCTATAGGAAAGACCACAAAATGTATATTTGTCAACACTGTGGACATTATTTGAAAATTAGGAGTAAAGATAGAATTGAGCTTTTGATTGATCCCGGGACTTGGGATCCGATGGATGAATACATGCTCACTTTGGATCCCATTGACTGGGATTCGGAGAACACATTGAATTTGGAGGATAGTTTGAAGGATCATTTGAAGTATTTGAAAAAGGAATCTGAAAAATGGTCTCGGGTGGCGAAGAGGAAACTTCTCGATCGGGATCGGGAGATGAGGAGGAAACTTCGCGAGTCGCAGGAGGAAACTTCTAAAGTGGATTCGCAGGAGGAAACTTCTAAAGTGGATTCGGAGGAGGAAACTTCTAAAGTGGATTCGCAGGAGGAAACTTATAAAGTGGATTCGGAGGAGGAAACTTATAAAGTGGATTCGGAGGATTCGGATTCGGAGGATTCGGATTCGGATGATTCGGATTCGGATGATTCGGATGATTTTGATTTGGAGGAGGAAACTTATCAAGTTGATTGGAAGCGTTGGCTGGAGCTAATTGAGCACTTCGCTCGGGAGGTGAGGAGGAAACTTCTCAAGTGGCCGGATAAAAATCCTGCATTTGATTGGGAGGGTTTAGAGAATTTCAAGATAACTGATCTAACTTCTATAGATATTCTGAAATTTGTGAAAAAGGATATTGAGCACGTCGCTCGGGAGATGAGGAGTCAACTTCTCAAGTGTCCGGATAAAAATACTGCATTGGATGCATTTGATTGGGAGAGTTTAGAGAATTTAGAGAATTTAAAGATAACTGATCGAACTTCTACTGAGCTAACTTATATAGATATTACGATTACGGAAGAGGATTCGGATCGTTTGGAGCGTTTGGAGCGTTGGCTGGATCTAATTGATTCGAATCGTTTCTATGAGCAACTGAATTTCCTGCGTTGGCAGAAGCTAATTGATCACTTCGCTCGGGAGATGAGGAGTCAACTTATCGAGCACTTAGCTCGGGAGACGAGGAGTCAACTTATCGAGTGGCAGGAGGGAAATCCTCCATTTGATTTGGAGGATTCGGAGGATTGGGAGGATTGGGCGCCGGAGAATTCAGATTTGGAGGATTTGGAGGATTGGGAGGATTGGGAGGATTCGGAGGATTGGGAGGATTGGGCGCAGGAGAATTCGGATTGGGAGCAGGAGGATTCGGATTCGAAGGAGGAAACTTATAAAGTGGATTCGGAGGATTCGGAGAAGGAAACTTCTAAAGTGGATTCGGAGGATGAGGATGAGGAGGAGGAAACTTATAAAGAGCGTATTGACTATGATCAAAAAACTACAGGATTGACTGAGGCTGTTCAAACAGGTATAGGTACACTAAACGGTATTCGGGTAGCCATTGGGGTTATGGATTTTGCGGTTATGGGGGGTAGTATGGGATCCGTAGTAGGCGAAAAAATAACTCGTTTGATCGAGTCTGCTACCAATCAACGGTTACCTCTTATTTTAGTGTCTTCTTCCGGAGGAGCACGAATGCAAGAAGGAAGTTTAAGTTTGATGCAAATGGCTAAAATTTCTTCGGCTTTATATGATTATCAATCACGTAAAAGGTTATTCTATATATCAATTCTTGCATCTCCTACTACCGGTGGGGTGACAGCTAGTTTTGGTATGTTGGGGGATATCGTTATAGGCGAACCCTTTGCCTATATTGCATTTGCGGGTGCAAGAGTAATTGAAGAAACATTGAAGATAGAAGTGCCTGAAGATTCACAAGTGGCGGAATTATTATTCGATAAGGGCTTGTTAGATGCAATTGTACCACGTAATATTTTAAAAGATGTTCTGAGTGAGTTATTTCAGCTCCATGCTTTTTTTCCTTTGAACTAAAATAAAATAGAACAGTTTGTTTATCAGAATTAAACGAAAACCCTGAAAAATGCGTTTTTCAGGGTTTTCTAATCATTTTTTTATCGATATTATTTTTTACTACTCACGAAACCTCTATCAACAAGATAAAAAGCGAAGTTTTGCTTTCGGGAAGTTCAAAGGAGACTAGACAAATAAAACAAAGTTCATTTTCCTCTCTTGCTTGCATATGTATGGATATCTAAAATAGAGATATATACAGATCTATAGAAAGTCTTCCATCTTTTTTAATTTCCCTAAAATTGGATCAGATTCTAATCAATTTTGTAAAAATTTTTAATGGAATAACAATTTTTCTTTATTAATGACTATAATAACTATTAGAAGACAAAAAGAACAAAAAGACTAATAAATCTAACAAGGGGATTGTGATACATATATTTTATTTTTAAGGATTAATAAGTCCATTTATTTAGTTCGGCCTTTGCTTGTACCTCGTTTTTATTCTATTTCTATTAGGTTCTATTCTATATAATTAGAATTCTATTAGGTTGTATATTAGTATTAAATATATATTTACTTAAAGATACTTATTATAATTATATAATAGAAATAATAAAAAGAAATAAGAAAAATACAAGATATTCTAAGAAATCTTTAGAATTAAGAATATAACAATAACAGGTACAAATATTAAATCGAGGTACCCCTTTTATGACAACTTTCAACAACTTACCCTCTATTTTTGTGCCTTTAGTAGGCCTAGTCTTTCCGGCACTTGCAATGGCTTCTTTATTTCTTCATATTCAAAAAAATAAGATTTTTTAGATCGGATGAGACCTAATCGTATCCCTCCTTTTTTTTTAACTTCAATTCGATAAGACCCATTTGGTAGATATAGTTTATAACACATAGATTCCTACAAACATATAGATTCCTACAAACATAAATTTTAAAAGCTCTTATGCATGTGTAAACGTATTATACGGGTAACTAAAATTGCGCTCTTTTGAAAATGAATCCTCATCGGGCCGATGTATGAAATTCAAGTCAATGTATTTATTTGTAGCTATATAGCTATAGGGGATCATATAAAGGAAGGAGATGTTATTATTTTAGATATAAAAAATTCAAGGTAAAGGTTCACAACAAAATAGTTGATGGGAGTCACTTGGAAAACAAAAAAAGGAAAGTCATATTTTCTCAATTCCAAAAAATTGTATAACCGGATCTAATATATATGAGTTGGCGATCAGAATCTATATGGATAGAATTTATAACAGGGTCTCGAAAAACAAGTAATTTCTTCTGGGCCTTTATCCTATTTTTAGGTTCATTAGGATTCTTATTGGTTGGAACTTCCAGTTATCTTGGTAGAAATTTTATATCGTTATTTCCGTCTCAGCAAATAGTTTTTTTTCCGCAAGGGATTGTGATGTCTTTCTATGGGATCGCTGGTCTCTTTATTAGTTGCTATTTGTGGTGCACTATTTTGTGGAATGTGGGTAGTGGTTATGATCTTTTCGACCGAAAAGACGGAATAGTGCGTCTTTTTCGTTGGGGATTTCCTGGAAAAAGTCGTCGCATCTTTTTACGATTCCTTATGAAAGATATTCAGTCCATCAGAATAGAAGTTAAAGAGGGTGTTTCTGCCCGGCGTGTCCTTTATATGGAAATTAGGGGTCAAGGGGCTATTCCTTTAATTCGTACTGATGAGAATTTTACTACACGAGAAATTGAGCAAAAAGCTGCTGAATTGGCTTACTTCTTGCGTGTACCAATTGAAGTATTTTGAAAAGACTAAATGCTTTGGCAGTAGTAAGAAAAAACTAAATAAAGAATGGATTTTTTTTTTCAAACATTAATCTATTCTTTTATGCTCGTTTTTTTTTATAAATTTTATAGAAAATAAAGGGAGTTTCTTCATCTAGAAATTTAGAAAAGTTTTTTTAGTATTGATCGAAAAAAGGGGGAAGAACATCCTGGAAACAAAAATTTTTTCTTGATTCAAATTGGAAGTGTATTCTGAGTATATTTCTGTATTCTTTCTAGATTCAAAGACTAAGTAGTTAATAAAAATATAAAATGGATTCAGAAGCTCAATAGATTCTATTCTAATTGGAATAGAAACTCATTCTCGATAGAAATATTAGATCTAATAGAATCAACAAACGAGGTAGTTTCATTAACAATTCACAGATTAAAAATGGCAAAAAAGAAAGCATGCGTTCCTTTTTTATATTTCACATCTATAGTCTTTTTGCCCTGGTGGATCTCTCTCTGCTGTAATAAAAGTTTGAAAACGTGGATTACTAATTGGTGGAATACTAGACAATGCGAACTTTTTTTGAATGATATTAAAGAAAAAAGTGTTCTAGAAAAATTCATAAAATTAGAGGAACTATTCCAGCTGGATGAAATGATAAAGGAATACCCAGAAACCAATTTACAACAATTTCGTCTCGGAATCCACAAAGAAACGGTCCAATTTATCAAGATACACAATGAGTATCGTATCCATACAATCTTGCACTTCTCGACAAATCTAATATCTTTCGTTATTCTAAGTGGTTATTCCTTTTGGGGTAAGGAAAAGCTTTTTGTTCTGAATTCTTGGGTTCAAGAATTCCTATATAATTTAAGTGATACAATTAAAGCTTTTTCGATTCTTTTTTTAACTGATTTATGTAGCGGATTCCACTCGACTCATGGTTGGGAACTAATGATTGGTTATATTTACAAAGATTTGGGGTTTGCTCATTATGAGCAAATTTTATCTTTTCTAGTTTCTACCTTTCCAGTCATTATTGATGCAATTTTTAAATATTGGGTCTTTCGTTATTTAAATTGTGTATCTCCGTCACTTGTAGTGATTTATCATGCAATAAAGGACTAAAAAAGGATTCACGGATCCAATTAGAATCTTTCTTACCTTATACATCATAACCAAATAAAAGTCGTATTTACTTTACTCTTTTTACCCATGAGGGATTCCTTGTATATTTCAACAATTTTTTTTTTTTTCAGTAAATGTAAATAGCAGAATTGTGGATAGGGAAGTATATTATCAACCTACCTAACTTTATTGTAGAAATTTTCGGGATAAATGATTGGACCATGCAAACTAGAAATACCTTTTCTTGGATAAGGGAAGAGATTACTCGCTCCATATCTATCTCACTCATGATATATATAATAACTCGGGCATCCATTTCAAGTGCATATCCTATTTTTGCCCAGCAGAATTATGAAAATCCACGAGAGGCAACTGGGCGTATTGTATGTGCCAATTGCCATTTAGCTAATAAGCCCGTGGATATTGAGGTTCCACAAACGGTACTTCCTGATACTGTATTTGAAGCAGTTGTTAAAATTCCTTATGATATGCAACTAAAACAAGTTCTAGCTAATGGTAAAAAAGGAGCTTTGAATGTGGGAGCTGTTCTGATTTTACCGGAGGGGTTTGAATTAGCCCCCCCTGATCGTATTTCACCCGAGATGAAAGAAAAGATAGGAAATCTTTCTTTTCAGAATTATCGCCCCAATAATAAAAATATTCTTGTGATAGGTCCTGTTCCTGGTCAAAAATATAGTGAAATAACCTTTCCTATTCTTGCCCCAGACCCGGCGACTAATAAAGATGTTCACTTCTTAAAATATCCTATATACGTAGGAGGAAACAGGGGAAGGGGTCAGATTTATCCTGATGGTAGCAAAAGTAACAATACCGTTTATAATGCTACTGCAGGAGGGGTCATAAGCAAAATTTTACGAAAAGAAAAGGGGGGGTACGAAATAACCATAGTGGATGCATCGAATGGACGCCAAGTGATTGATATTATCCCTCGAGGCCTAGAACTTCTTGTTTCAGAGGGCGAATCCATTAAACTCGATCAACCATTAACGAGTAATCCTAATGTGGGTGGGTTTGGTCAGGGGGATGCGGAAATAGTACTTCAAGATCCATTACGTGTCCAAGGACTTTTGTTCTTTTTAGGATCGGTTGTTTTGGCACAAATCTTTTTGGTTCTTAAAAAGAAACAGTTTGAGAAGGTTCAATTATCCGAAATGAATTTTTAGATCTGTCTATTTAGCTTTATAAAAAAAAAAAATAAAAAATTATTGTTCCCAATTTGGTCCGGTCAAAAAATTTATGAAAAGCCTTTTGCCTCTCTTTAGATTTTCTATTTCTTTTCGACCAGATGTCAGGAATTACTTGTATCATAGTCCTAATCCTAGTATGTATATTTATAAGAATTTACTTTAATCCCCCTTTTCTTTATTTTTCAATACAAATTTTAAAAATGGTAAGGGGGTGTGAGGTAACTATGTCGTTATGAAATTGTATAGAATGTAGCAATAATAAAGAGGTTTTTTCTATTAGAATGGAAAAATTTTACGGACTATAGGGAGTATTATTTGTCTTACTAGTCTTCGACACAAGAAAAGGAATTTTAGACATCCTTTTCTTGTGTTGATCTTGTCCTTCTTGATTCCATTCGTTAAAAAACCCCCATTGTTAGTTTACATATATATTACAGTTTCTATATATATATCTACATTAATATTAATTAATAATGTATTTGTATTATAGTAGTTGCTTTTTGTAGTTTTCTTTTTTTTTTTATTAAATACTAAAAAAATAAAAAATCATAAAAGACTTCTAATAGACAAAATTTTAATGATATATCTAATGATAAAAAATATTGTGTCAGCCGGGAAAGCAGGAAAGGGAAATTAAGCGATTCCCCCTTTCTTTAAAAGATTAATAAATACTATATGTTCGTAATATATGAATCTAATTAAGTTCATTTTTCACAAACATGATAAAAAATTGTTCTTATTATTAGCAGTTCAACGGGACCCCCCTCGAATCAGACAAAGAAGTAAGAGTTGGGCCCCGTTGAGTTCTTATGTTTTCACGTCTATAACTCAGTTCATCCAATTTCTACAGGGATGAACCTAATCCT